GCTTCCGTAGCTTAAATAAAGTATAGGACTGAAGTTCCTAAGATGGCCCTTGAAAAGGCCCGCAAGCACAAAGGTTTGGTCCTGACTTTACTGTCAGCTCTAGCTAGATTTACACATGCAAGTATCCGCCCCCCCGTGAGAATGCCCACAATTCCCTGCTTGGGAATGAGGAGCTGGTATCAGGCACGCCCCTGCTCAGCCCACGACACCTTGCTTAGCCACACCCTCAAGGGAACCCAGCAGTGATAAACATTAAGCTATAAGTGAAAACTTGACTTAGTTAAAGCTAAGAAGGCCGGTAAAACTCGTGCCAGCCACCGCGGTTATACGAGAGGCCTAAGTTGACAGACAGCGGCGTAAAGAGTGGTTAAGGAAGACACAAAACTAAAGCCGAACGCCTTCAGAACTGTCATACGTCTTCGAAGGTATGAAGCCCACCCACGAAAGTGGCTTTATTTCCCCTGACCCCACGAAAGCTAAGAAACAAACTGGGATTAGATACCCCACTATGCTTAGCCCTGAACATTGATCGTTTATTACACCAAACATCCGCCTGGGTATTACGAACACCAGTTTAAAACCCAAAGGACTTGGCGGTGCTTAACATCCACCTAGAGGAGCCTGTTCTAGAACCGATAACCCCCGTTTAACCTCACCCTCCCTTGTTTCTCCCGCCTATATACCACCGTCGTCAGCTTACCCTGTGAAGGACGAATAGTAAGCACAATTGGCACAGCCCAATACGTCAGGTCGAGGTGTAGTGCATGAGAGGGGAAGAAATGGGCTACATTCGCTACACCTAGCGAATACGAATGATGTGTTGAAATACACAGCTGAAGGAGGATTTAGCAGTAAGCAAGAAGCAGAGTGTCTTGCTGAAACCGGCTCTAAAGCGCGCACACACCGCCCGTCACCCTCCCCGAGCTCCCAGACTCTTTTTAACTAAAACCCTGCAACTGCAAAGGAGAGGAAAGTCGTAACATGGTAAGCGTACCGGAAGGTGCGCTTGGAAAAATCAGGACGTAGCTAAGACAGTAAAGCATCTCCCTTACACCGAGAAGTCGCCCGTGCAAATCGAGCCGCCCTGACGCCTATTAGCTAGCCCCACCCCTCAACTACAACAAACAATTATAAATAAACCCAAAAGCACGACATAAGACTAAACAAACCATTTTTCCTCCTTAGTACGGGCGACGGAAAAGGAACTAGTGGCGCTATAGATAAAGTACCGCAAGGGAACGCTGAAAAAGAGATGAAATAGACCAGTAAAGCCAAGTGAAGCAGAGATAACCTCTCGTACCTTTTGCATCATGATTTAGCCAGCAGCATCAAGCAAAGAGAACTTTAGTTTGACACCCCGAAACTAGGTGAGCTACTCCAAGACAGCCTAACAATAGGGCAAACCCGTCTCTGTGGCAAAAGAGTGGGAAGAGCTTCGAGTAGGGGTGATAGACCTATCGAACCTAGTTATAGCTGGTTGCCTGGGAACTGGATAGAAGTTCAGCCTCCCGGCTTCTCTCTTCATCCTTATCCTATTTTATAATGATTATTAAAGAAACCGCGAGAGTTAGTCAAAGGGGGGACAGCCCCTTTGAACCAAGATACAACTTTTCCAGGAGGGTAAAGATCATAATTTTTAAGGCAAGAATGCTTTGGTGGGCCTAAAAGCAGCCATCCCTACAGAAAGCGTTAAAGCTCGAGCATACTCCCCGCCGTATATCCTGATAATTCAATCTTAGCCCCCTAGCCCTACCAGGCCGCCCCATGCAAGCATGGGGGTGACCATGCTAAAATGAGTAATAAGAGGGGCCTAGGCCCCTCTCTCTGCACACCTGTAAATCGGAACGGACCCCCCGCCGAAAGTTAACGGCCCAAACCCAAGAAGGTACTGGACAAACGTAAACGCGACCTAGAAGACCGTCCAAAACATAACCGTTACCCCCACACTGGCGTGCTTAAAGAGAAAGACTAAAAGAAAGAGAAGGAACTCGGCAAACACATGAAGCCTCGCCTGTTTACCAAAAACATCGCCTCTTGCAAAACTCAAGAATAAGAGGTCCCGCCTGCCCAGTGACACTTTAGTTCAACGGCCGCGGTATTTTGACCGTGCAAAGGTAGCGTAATCACTTGTCTTTTAAATGGAGACCTGTATGAATGGCACCACGAGGGCTTGACTGTCTCCTCTTTCAGGTCAATGAAATTGATCTCCCCGTGCAGAAGCGGGGATGCGCTCATAAGACGAGAAGACCCTATGGAGCTTTAGACACGAAGGCAGACCATGTTAAGGACCCTTAGATAAAAGACTGAACTTAGTGGCCCCCTGTCCTGATGTCTTCGGTTGGGGCGACCATGGGGAAACAAACATCCCCCGTGCGGAATGGGAGGACCACCCCTTTCTTTCTCTTCCCCCTCCTCCCACAATTAAGAGCTACAGCTCTAACTAACAGAACTTCTGACCATAAATGATCCGGCAGTGCCGATCAACGGACCAAGTTACCCTAGGGATAACAGCGCAATCCCCTTTTAGAGCCCATATCGACAAGGGGGTTTACGACCTCGATGTTGGATCAGGACATCCTAATGGTGTAGCCGCTATTAAGGGTTCGTTTGTTCAACGATTAAAGTCCTACGTGATCTGAGTTCAGACCGGAGTAATCCAGGTCAGTTTCTATCTATGTTGTGATCTTTTCTAGTACGAAAGGACCGAAAAGAAAAGGCCTATGCCCCAGGTACGCCTTCCCCTTACCTAATGAAGACATCTAAATTAGGCAAAAGGGCATACCCCACTGCCTGAGAGAATGGCATGTTAGTGTGGCAGAGCCCGGTAAATTGCGAAAGGCCTAAGCCCTTTAAACAGAGGTTCAAGTCCTCTCCCTAACTATGATATCAGGACTTATTACCCATGTAGTGAACCCCCTGGCCTTTATCGTCCCCGTCCTATTAGCCGTCGCTTTCTTAACCTTAATCGAGCGGAAAGTGCTTGGTTACATACAGCTGCGAAAAGGTCCAAACATCGTCGGGCCCTACGGGCTCCTTCAACCTATTGCTGATGGCGTAAAACTATTTATTAAAGAACCGGTACGCCCCTCCACTTCTTCCCCTGTCCTCTTTCTATTAGCCCCCATGCTAGCGCTTACTCTGGCCTTAACCCTTTGAGCCCCCATACCCCTTCCTTACCCCGTAACCGACTTAAATCTGGGTATCCTATTTATCTTGGCACTCTCCAGCCTTGCGGTCTACTCTATTTTAGGCTCAGGTTGAGCATCAAATTCAAAATATGCCCTGGTGGGGGCCCTCCGAGCCGTAGCCCAGACTATCTCGTACGAGGTTAGCCTGGGTCTTATCCTCCTCAATATTATCATCTTCACCGGAGGTTTTACGCTCCAAACTTTTAACACCGCCCAAGAGGGTATTTGACTAGTGTTGCCCGCCTGACCCCTAGCCGCTATATGGTACATCTCAACGCTAGCGGAAACAAATCGCGCCCCCTTTGACCTAACTGAGGGTGAATCAGAGCTAGTCTCGGGCTTCAATGTAGAATACGCAGGGGGCCCATTTGCGCTATTCTTCCTGGCAGAGTACGCCAACATCCTGCTTATAAACACCCTTTCTGCCACCCTTTTCCTAGGGGCCTCCCACATGCCAACATTACCGGAGTTAACAGCCGTCAACCTCATGACGAAGGCAGCCCTTTTATCCATTTTATTTCTTTGGGTCCGAGCCTCCTATCCCCGATTCCGGTACGACCAGCTAATGCACCTCATTTGAAAAAACTTCCTCCCCCTTACGCTGGCCCTTGTTATCTGGCACCTCGCACTACCCATTGCATTCGCCGGACTCCCCCCTCAGCTGTAACACGGGAGCTGTGCCTGAATTAAAGGGCCACTTTGATAGAGTGAACCATGGGGGTTAAAATCCCCCCAACTCCTTAGAAAGAGGGGATTTGAACCCCGCCCGAAGAGATCAAAACTCTTAGTGCTTCCTCTACACCACTTCCTAACAGTGTCAGCCAAGTAAGCTCTTGGGCCCATGCCCCAAACATGTAGGTTAGAGTCCTTCCCCTGTTAATGAACCCGTATATTATGGCCCTCCTACTATTTGGCCTTGGCCTTGGGACTACAATCACATTCGCGAGCTCACACTGACTGCTCGCCTGGATAGGCCTAGAGATTAATACACTCGCTATCATTCCTCTTATAGCCCAACATCACCACCCCCGAGCAGTCGAGGCCACCACTAAATACTTCCTTACTCAGGCAACAGCGGCGGCAATACTCCTTTTTGCCAGCACTACTAATGCCTGACTTACAGGAGAATGGGGAATTCAACAAATGTCCCACCCTCTACCTACAACAATAATTACCTTAGCCTTAGCCCTAAAAATTGGTCTAGCACCAATACACTCCTGAATGCCAGAGGTCCTCCAAGGACTAGACCTTACCACTGGGTTAATTATGTCGACCTGACAGAAACTTGCCCCCTTCGCTCTACTCCTTCAAATTCATCCAGACAACTCAACAGTTCTCATTTCTTTAGGCCTTACCTCTACGCTTGTGGGAGGCTGAGGGGGCCTAAACCAAACACAGCTGCGGAAGATCCTGGCGTACTCCTCAATTGCTCACTTGGGCTGGATAACGCTGGTACTTCAGTTTGCCCCTTCTCTGACTCTCCTCACCCTTCTCACATATTTTGTTATAACATTTTCGGCTTTCCTTGTATTTAAACTAAATAAAGCCACAACTGTAAATTCCCTAGCCATTTCCTGAGCTAAGGCCCCCGTCCTCACCTCCCTCGCCCCCCTTGTTTTATTGTCTTTGGGAGGTCTCCCGCCCCTTACGGGATTCTTACCCAAATGACTGATTCTTCAGGAACTAACCAAGCAAAACCTCCCCCTTCTGGCTACCTTCGCCGCACTCACCGCCCTCCTCAGCCTCTACTTCTATCTGCGCCTTTCCTACGCAATGACCCTAACTATGTTCCCAAATAACCTAGCTGGCTCCGCCCCCTGACGCTTCCACACCCCCCAAATTACCCTCCCCCTAGCCACTTCAACAGCCGTGGCTCTCCTCACTCTTCCCCTTGCCCCCGCCGCAATAGCCCTCTTTGCCCCCTAAGGGACTTAGGATAGCACAAGACCAAGGACCTTCAAAGCCCTAAGCGGGAGTGAAAATCTCCCAGTCCCTGATAAGACCTGCGGGAAACTAACCCACATCTCCTGTATGCAACACAAGTACTTTCATTAAGCTAAGGCCTCATCTAGATGGGTAGGCCTCGATCCTACCAAGTTTTAGTTAACAGCTAAACGCTCAAACCAGCGAGCATCCATCTACTTTCCCGCCTGGCAGGCCGCCAAACAGGCGGGAAAGCCCCGGCAGGTATCTAGCCTACTTCTCCGGGTTTGCAATCCGGCGTGGAAACACCTCGGGACTTGGTAAGAAGAGGAATCAAACCTCTGTCTATGGGGCTACAATCCACCGCTTAAAACTCAGCCATCCTACCTGTGGCAATCACACGCTGATTTTTCTCAACTAATCACAAAGACATTGGTACCCTCTATCTAGTATTTGGTGCCTGAGCCGGCATGGTCGGTACAGCCCTAAGTTTACTCATCCGAGCAGAGCTTAGCCAGCCTGGCGCTCTCCTGGGAGACGATCAAATTTATAACGTAATCGTTACAGCGCATGCGTTTGTAATAATTTTCTTTATAGTAATGCCAATCATGATTGGAGGATTTGGGAACTGACTCATCCCCTTGATGATTGGGGCCCCTGATATGGCATTCCCCCGAATAAACAACATGAGCTTCTGGCTCCTTCCCCCATCATTCCTTCTACTATTAGCCTCTTCAGGCGTTGAAGCCGGAGCCGGAACGGGTTGAACAGTTTACCCGCCTCTAGCCGGCAATCTCGCCCACGCGGGAGCATCCGTAGACTTAACAATTTTCTCCCTTCATTTAGCCGGTATTTCCTCAATTTTAGGGGCTATTAACTTTATCACAACAATTATCAACATGAAACCTCACGCCGTTTCCATGTACCAAATTCCCTTATTCGTCTGAGCTGTTCTGATCACAGCCGTGCTCCTGCTCCTGTCACTTCCAGTTCTAGCCGCCGGCATTACAATACTCCTCACAGACCGAAACTTAAACACTGCTTTCTTTGACCCAGCCGGAGGAGGGGACCCCATCCTATATCAACACCTATTCTGATTCTTTGGCCACCCCGAAGTTTACATTTTAATTCTTCCCGGATTCGGAATGATTTCCCACATTGTTGCCTACTACTCCGGTAAAAAAGAGCCTTTCGGCTATATGGGCATGGTATGAGCCATGGTTGCCATCGGACTACTAGGCTTTATCGTGTGAGCTCACCACATGTTTACAGTTGGAATAGACGTTGATACGCGTGCATACTTCACATCCGCAACTATAATTATCGCAATCCCTACTGGTGTCAAAGTCTTTAGCTGACTTGCCACTCTTCACGGCGGAAGCATCAAATGAGAGACTCCTCTTCTTTGGGCCCTAGGCTTCATTTTCCTATTCACAGTAGGAGGGCTAACAGGAATTGTTCTAGCCAACTCCTCCTTGGACATCGTCCTTCATGACACCTACTATGTAGTAGCCCACTTCCACTACGTCCTCTCCATAGGAGCCGTATTTGCCATCGTTGCCGGATTCGTTCACTGGTTCCCACTATTTACGGGCTACACCCTGCACGACACATGAACAAAAATCCACTTCGGGGTTATGTTTGCGGGTGTAAACCTGACCTTCTTCCCCCAACACTTCCTAGGCCTGGCTGGAATGCCCCGACGGTACTCAGACTATCCTGACGCCTACGCCCTATGAAACACAGTTTCTTCTATTGGCTCTTTAGTCTCCCTCGTAGCAGTAATCATGTTCCTTTTTATTATCTGGGAGGCATTCACCGCGAAACGCGAAGTTCTTTCAGTAGAACTAACCGCAACAAATATCGAATGACTACACGGCTGCCCGCCGCCTTATCACACATTTGAAGAGCCGGCCTTCGTTCAAGTCCGATTAAACTAACGAGAAAGGGAGGAGTTGAACCCCCATCAGTTGGTTTCAAGCCAACCACATAACCGCTCTGCCACTTTCTTTACTAAGATGCTAGTAAAATGCCATTACGATGCCTTGTCAAGGCAAAATTGTGAGTTAAACTCTCGCGCGTCTTGGAACCATAATGGCACATCCCTCCCAACTAGGATTTCAAGACGCAGCTTCACCTTTAATAGAAGAACTTCTACATTTCCACGACCATGCTCTAATAATTGTTTTCTTAATTAGCACATTAGTACTTTACATTATTGTGGCAATGGTAACTGCTAAGTTTACAGACAAACTTATCCTTGACTCCCAAGAAATCGAAATTATCTGAACAGTCCTACCAGCAATTATTCTTATTCTTATTGCCCTTCCCTCCCTACGTATTCTTTATCTTATGGATGAAATCAATGACCCACACCTGACGATTAAAGCAATGGGCCACCAATGATACTGAAGCTACGAGTACACCGACTACGAGGACCTAGGATTTGACTCCTATATAATCCCCACACAAGACCTTACGCCTGGCCAGTTCCGCCTCTTAGAAGCAGACCATCGAATAGTAATCCCTGTTGACTCACCCATCCGAGTGCTCATTTCTGCCGAAGATGTTCTTCACTCATGAGCCGTCCCAGCCCTTGGTATTAAAGTTGACGCAGTACCAGGCCGACTAAATCAAACCACCTTTATTGTCAACCGACCCGGAGTCTTCTACGGACAATGCTCTGAAATTTGTGGAGCTAATCACAGCTTTATGCCTATTGTAATTGAAGCTGTCCCTCTGGAACACTTTGAAAACTGAACATCACTGATAGTTGAAGACGCCTCGCTAAGAAGCTAATTAGGTACACAGCGTTAGCCTTTTAAGCTAAAAATTGGTGACTACCAACCACCCTTAGCGACATGCCTCAGCTCAACCCCGCCCCTTGATTTGCGATCTTAACTTTTTCCTGACTGGTATTCCTTATCGTAATTCCCCCTAAAGTAACAGCCCATAACTTCCCGAATGAGCCTACTCCACAAAGCACAGAAAAGCCTAAAGCAACCCCCTGAACTTGACCATGGTAATAAGCTTCTTTGACCAATTTATATCCCCAGTTTATTTAGGAGTGCCCCTCATGGCATTAGCCTTAACACTCCCTTGAATCCTATTCCCAGCCCCCTCAACCCGGTGATTAAACAACCGCATGCTAACTCTTCAAGGATGGTTCATTAACCGATTCACACAACAACTTCTTCTACCCTTAAATCCAGGGGGCCACAAGTGAGCCGCCCTGCTGGCCTCCTTAATAGTCTTCTTAATTTCTTTAAATATGTTAGGCTTACTCCCCTATACATTCACTCCTACCACACAACTGTCCCTAAATATAGGACTAGCTGTGCCCCTCTGACTAGCAACTGTAATTATTGGGATGCGTAACCAGCCGACTCACGCCCTAGGTCACCTCCTCCCTGAAGGAACGCCACCACTGCTCATTCCAGTCCTAATTATTATCGAAACAATTAGTTTATTCATTCGACCACTAGCCTTAGGGGTACGGCTAACCGCTAACCTGACGGCAGGTCATCTCCTTATTCAATTAATCGCCACGGCAGCCTTTGTTCTTCTCCCCCTAATGCCTACCGTAGCCATTCTGACGGCCGCTGTCTTGTTCCTTCTTACCCTTTTAGAGGTTGCTGTAGCTATAATTCAAGCCTACGTATTTGTCCTCTTACTAAGCCTCTACCTACAGGAAAACGTCTAATGGCCCATCAAGCACATCCTTATCACATAGTCGACCCAAGTCCATGACCCCTTACAGGCGCCATTGCCGCCCTACTAATAACATCAGGCCTAGCAATTTGATTCCACTTCCACTCCGTGCTTCTTATAACCCTTGGCACTGTCCTCTTAGTTCTTACAGTATGTCAGTGATGACGAGATGTTGTACGAGAGGGCACATTCCAGGGCCACCACACGCCCCCAGTTCAAAAAGGCCTTCGATACGGGATGATCCTTTTCATTACATCGGAGGTTCTTTTTTTCCTCGGATTTTTCTGAGCTTTCTACCACTCTAGCCTAGCCCCCACCCCCGAACTAGGGGGCTGCTGACCCCCAGCAGGGATTACTGCCCTAGACCCCTTCGAGGTCCCTCTTTTAAATACCGCCGTTCTCCTCGCCTCAGGTGTAACAGTCACATGGGCCCATCATAGCATCATGGAAACTAAACGAAAACAAGCAATTCAGTCCCTAGCCCTAACAATCTTGTTAGGTGCCTACTTCACCTTCCTTCAAGCCTTGGAATACAATGAAGCCCCATTTACAATTGCAGACGGGGTCTACGGTGCCACATTTTTCGTCGCCACTGGGTTCCACGGACTCCATGTTTTAATCGGCTCAACATTCCTGGCCATTTGCCTTCTTCGGCAAATCCGACACCACTTTACATCAGACCACCACTTCGGATTTGAAGCAGCCGCCTGGTACTGACACTTTGTAGATGTTGTGTGACTCTTCCTATACATCTCCATCTATTGATGAGGATCATAATCTTTCTAATATCAACGGAGTATATGTGACTTCCAATCACCTAGTCTTGGTTCAAATCCAAGGAAAGATAATGAACCTTGTTACGACTATTATCGCTATCACCCTAGTTCTCTCCACACTCCTGGCTATCATCTCCTTCTGATTACCACAGATAAACCCCGACCATGAAAAGCTCTCCCCCTACGAATGTGGGTTTGACCCTCTAGGGTCCGCCCGCCTACCTTTTTCTCTTCGGTTCTTCCTTGTCGCCATCCTATTTCTTCTTTTTGACCTAGAAATCGCGCTCCTCCTCCCCCTCCCATGGGGAGATCAACTGAACACCCCCTTAACGACTTTTATTTGAGCCTCAGCCGTCCTAACCTTACTAACCCTGGGGTTAGTTTACGAGTGAATACAAGGAGGCCTAGAATGAGCCGAGTAGGCTTTTAGTTTAAGAAAAACATTTGATTTCGGCTCAAAAACTTGTGGTTAAAGTCCATAATTGCCTGATGACCCCTGTCCACTTCGCCTTTTCGTCCACCTTCATATTGGGGCTTGCGGGCCTGGCATTTCACCGGTACCACCTTCTTTCTGCCCTACTGTGTCTAGAAGGTATAATACTTTCCCTTTTTATTGCCCTCTCCCTTTGAACCCTCCAACTAGACTCCACTACCTTTTCTTCCTCTCCTATACTTCTCCTCGCCTTCTCTGCCTGCGAGGCAAGTGCAGGACTTGCCCTCCTCGTTGCAACTGCCCGAACACATGGGACTGATCGACTCCAAAGCCTCAACCTTCTACAATGCTAAAAATCCTTATTCCTACCCTTATACTAATCCCTACAACATGACTAACGCCCGCAAAATGACTCTGGCCTGCCACCCTCGCCCACAGTTTCATTATCGCCCTGGCCAGTCTCACTTGACTTAAGAACCTCTCCGAAACAGGCTGATCTTGCCTTAACACCTACCTAGCCACAGATGCACTCTCAACCCCCCTCTTAGTTCTTACCTGCTGGCTTCTCCCCCTTATAATTCTCGCAAGCCAGAAACATACAACCCTCGAGCCAGTAAACCGACAGCGAATGTACATCACCCTTTTAACCTCTTTACAATTTTTCCTCATCCTAGCCTTCGGCGCAACGGAGTTGATTATGTTTTATATTATATTTGAAGCCACCCTTATTCCAACACTAATTATTATTACCCGCTGAGGAAACCAAACTGAGCGCCTTAACGCCGGAACTTACTTCCTCTTCTACACCCTGGCAGGCTCTCTCCCCCTCCTTGTTGCCCTCCTGCTCCTCCAAAACAACACCGGCACTCTATCCCTCCTAACTCTTCAGTACTCAAACCCCCTACCCCTTATCAGCTACGCTGATAAGCTTTGGTGAGTAGGATGCCTTCTAGCTTTCCTCGTAAAAATACCCCTTTATGGCGTACACCTTTGGCTCCCAAAAGCCCACGTAGAGGCCCCTATTGCAGGATCTATAGTCCTCGCTGCTGTCCTCTTAAAATTAGGAGGATACGGGATGATGCGAATAATAATTATATTGGAACCACTAACCGAAAAACTGAGTTACCCCTTCATTGTTTTTGCACTCTGAGGTGTTATCATGACGGGCTCAATTTGCCTACGTCAGACAGACCTAAAGTCCCTAATTGCCTACTCATCAGTCAGCCACATGGGCCTAGTCGCAGGTGGGATCCTTATCCAAACGCCATGGGGTTTTACCGGAGCACTTATTCTTATGATTGCTCATGGCTTGACATCCTCAGCCCTCTTCTGTCTAGCAAACACCAACTACGAACGAACACACAGCCGCACAATAGTTCTAGCACGAGGACTACAGATAGTCCTCCCATTGATGGCCACCTGGTGATTTATCGCAAGCCTAGCCAACTTAGCCCTCCCACCCCTGCCTAACCTTATGGGTGAACTAATAATTATTACCTCCCTATTTAATTGATCATGGTGGACCCTAGCACTAACTGGGGCTGGCACCCTAATTACAGCAGGCTATTCCCTGTACATATTCCTAATGACACAGCGTGGGCCCCTCCCCCCACATCTTATTGCCCTAGAACCAACCCACTCTCGAGAACACCTGTTGATTATTCTTCACCTTTTGCCACTAATACTGCTCACCCTTAAACCAGAGCTGGTTTGAGGCTGGACTTCCTGTAGATATAGTTTAACAAAAACATTAGATTGTGATTCTAAAAATAGGGGTTGAACCCCCCTTATCCACCGAGAGAGGCTCGCAGCAACGAAAACTGCTAATTTTCCCGTCCTTGGTTAAACCCCAGGGCTCACTCGACCTGCTCCTAAAGGATAACAGCTCATCCGTTGGTCTTAGGAACCAAAGACTCTTGGTGCAAATCCAAGTAGTAGCTATGCACCCTACTTCTCTTATAATAACTTCGAGTCTAGTCCTTATCTTCACACTCTTAACCTATCCTCTACTAACAACACTTTCCCCTCACCCCCGGGCCTCCAATTGATCCCTAGCCCAAGTCAAAACGGCAGTAAAACTAGCCTTTTTCGTTAGCTTACTCCCCCTCTTTCTTTACCTAAATGAAGGGCTAGAAACCATCATCACAACCTGAAGCTGAATAAATACCCTCACGTTTGACATTAGTATCAGCCTTAAGTTTGACCACTACTCAATCGTCTTTACTCCCATTGCCCTCTATGTTACATGGTCTATTCTAGAATTCGCATCTTGATACATGCACGCGGACCCATATATGAACCGTTTTTTTAAGTATCTCCTTACCTTCCTAATTGCAATGGTAATCCTCGTTACAGCCAACAACATATTCCAACTCTTTATTGGCTGAGAAGGCGTAGGAATTATATCCTTCCTTTTAATCGGCTGATGGTACGGCCGAGCAGATGCTAACACTGCAGCTCTACAAGCCGTTCTTTACAACCGAGTTGGAGACATCGGATTAATCTTTGCTATAGCATGAATAGCAACAAACCTGAACTCCTGAGAAATGCAGCAGGTGTTTGCAGCCGCCAAAGGCCTTGACCTAACCTTTCCCCTCATCGGACTAATCGTTGCCGCAACCGGAAAATCAGCTCAATTTGGCCTTCACCCCTGGCTTCCCTCTGCAATGGAGGGCCCTACGCCGGTCTCTGCCCTACTGCATTCCAGCACAATGGTAGTTGCGGGCATCTTCCTGTTAGTTCGAATGAGCCCCTTGATGGAGGACAATTCGACTGCCCTGACTACATGTCTATGTCTTGGCGCCCTCACCACCTTATTTACCGCAACCTGCGCTCTCACCCAGAACGATATCAAGAAAATTGTTGCATTCTCAACATCCAGTCAACTGGGCTTAATGATAGTTACCATTGGCCTTAACCAACCACAGCTAGCCTTCCTTCACATCTGCACTCACGCTTTCTTTAAAGCCATACTATTCCTCTGCTCCGGCTCAATCATTCACAGCCTAAATGATGAGCAAGATATCCGGAAAATAGGAGGTATGCACCACCTGGCCCCCTTTACCTCTTCTTGCCTTACTATCGGCAGCCTAGCCCTCACAGGAACCCCATTCCTCGCAGGCTTCTTCTCCAAAGACGCCATCATTGAAGCCCTTAACACCTCCTATCTCAACGCCTGAGCCCTAGCTCTGACCCTCCTGGCAACCTCTTTTACAGCTATTTATAGCATACGAGTTGTTTTCTTCGTAGTGATAGGTCACCCACGATTTAATTCACTTTCCCCTATTAACGAAAACAACCCAGCAGTTATTAACCCTATTAAGCGACTAGCCTGGGGAAGCATTATCGCCGGTCTTCTGATTACTTCCAACCTCCTTCCTTTCAAAACCCCTATCATAACCATGCCTCCCCTCCTAAAACTGGCCGCCTTAACAGTTACGATTGTTGGTGCACTAACTGCCCTCGAACTAGCCTCCCTAACAAACAAACAATTTAAACCAACCCCTCAACTTGCCACCCACCATTTTTCAAACATGTTGGGTTTCTTCCCCTCAATTATCCATCGCTTAGCCCCTAAACTTAACCTCGTTCTAGGCCAGGCAATTGCCAGCCAAATAGTTGACCAGACCTGATTTGAGAAGGCGGGCCCTAAAGCCATTACCGCCGCTAACCTCCCATTAGTCTCAACAGCTAGCAATATCCAGCGAGGTATAATCAAAACCTACCTCTCCCTTTTCCTCCTTACCCTTGTCCTGATGGTTCTGCTTATTAGCCACTAAACGGCTCGAAGCGCACCGCGGCTCAGTCCACGAGTCAACTCCAGCACCACAAACAGAGTCAGAAGTAAGACCCATGCACTGATTACTAACATTCACCCACCTGCAGAGTACATCAGAGCGACCCCAGCCATGTCCCCCCGAAACATCGAAAACTCCCCCAACTCGTCTGCTGATCCTCAGGAAGACTCATATCACCCCCCTCAGAACAACCCGGAGACTAGTACCACTCCAACCAAGTACACCACCATGTAGGTGACAACAGGCCGACTCCCTCAGGTCTCAGGATATGGCTCGGCAGCAAGCGCTGCTGAATATGCAAATACGACCAGCATCCCGCCCAGATAAATTAGAAATAACACCAACGACAAGAAGGGGCCTCCATGCCCCACTAATACACCACACCCCACTCCCGCCACCACAACTAGCCCCAGGGCAGCGAAGTAGGGAGATGGATTAGAAGCAACAGCAACCAATCCAAGGACAAAAGAAAACAGAGCTAAATATATGATAAAAGTCATTTATTCCTGCCGGGATTTGAACCCAGACTAATGGCTTGAAAAACCACCGTTGTCATTCAACTACAAGAACCATAATGGCCACCCTACGGAAAACCCACCCCCTCCTGAAAATCGTAAACGACTCTCTCATTGACCTCCCAGCCCCCTCCAATATTTCAGCATGATGAAACTTCGGCTCTCTCCTTGCACTCTGCTTGATTACTCAAATCCTTACAGGACTATTTTTAGCGATACACTACACCTCAGATATCGCCACAGCCTTTACCTCCGTTGCCCACATCTGCCGAGATGTTAACTACGGATGACTTATCCGAAACATGCACGCCAATGGCGCATCCTTCTTCTTTATCTGCATTTACCTTCACATCGGGCGGGGTCTTTATTATGGGTCCTACCTTTATAAAGAGACTTGAAACACCGGTGTCGTTCTTCTCCTGCTATTAATAGCCACTGCTTTCGTAGGTTACGTCCTCCCCTGAGGACAAATATCCTTCTGAGGAGCCACAGTCATCACCAACCTTCTGTCCGCAGTTCCCTATGTAGGGAATACACTTGTTCAATGGATCTGAGGCGGCTTTTCGGTTGATAACGCCACCCTAACTCGCTTCTTCGCATTCCATTTCCTTCTCCCCTTCATCATTGCAGCGTTTTTTATCCTTCATGTTCTTTTCCTCCATGAAACGGGCTCAAATAACCCTACAGGACTAAACTCCGACTCCGACAAGATCTCTTTCCACCCCTACTTCTCGTACAAAGATTTATTAGGCTTTGCAACCCTCCTGATCGCACTCACCTCCCTGGCGCTATTTTCCCCTAATCTCCTAGGAGATCCCGATAACTTCGTCCCCGCAAATCCCTTGGTGACTCCCCCCCATATCAAGCCCGAGTGGTACTTCCTGTTCGCCTATGCCATCCTCCGGTCAATCCCTAACAAGCTTGGGGGCGTACTGGCTCTCCTACTCTCTATCCTTGTCCTCATGGTCGTCCCTATCCTCCACACCTCTAAACAACGGAGTTTCACCTTCCGACCCATCACACAATTTTTATTCTGACTCCTCGTTGCAGACGTCATCATCCTCACATGAATCGGGGGAATGCCCGTCGAACACCCCTTCGTTATCGTAGGACAAGTCGCTTCATTCTTGTATTTTTTCCTGTTCTTAGCCCTCATCCCCGCAACAGGCTGAATTGAAAACAAAATACTAGAACAAGCGTGCACTAGTAGCTCAGCGCCAGAGCATCGGTCTTGTAAGCCGAACGCCGGAGGTTAAAATCCTCCCTACTGCTCAGAGAAAGGGGACTTTAACCCCTACCCCTAGCTCCCAAAGCTAGGATTCTAACTTTAAACTACTCTCTGATCCTGTAATGTACGGGCTTCTTACTACATTACTCAAGACATTTACCACTTTCCTAATGCATATTTATGTATAACAACCATACGTTGGAGTTAACCATTCACGTAACCAATACACTAAGGTAGACATAAACCCATAAATTATATCACTTACAATAACATATCTTAACCTTAACGAGACTTTAAGCACTCCACACAACATTAATGTGTAATCTCAGACCACAATCAACAAGGTAGGCAAGTTAAGGTAAATCAACCCAATAAGAACCGACCAATCTACTATATCTTAATGATAACTCTTATTGATGGTCAGGGACAGTAATAGTGGGGGTCGCACTTAGTGAATTATTCCTGGCATTTGGTTCCTACTTCAGGGCCATTAAGTTTATTTATTCCTCACTCTTTCATCGACGCTTGCATAAGTTAATGGTGGTATTACATACTCCTCGTTACCCAGCAAGCCGGGCGTTCACTCCAGTGGGTAAGGGGTTCCTTTTTTTTGTTTTCCTTTCACTTGGCATTTCACAGTGCACACGGTAATAACAATCAAGGTTGAACATTTTCCTTGTAAGGGTAAATATAATTCGTGATGATAAGACATTACACAAGAACCACATATAAGAATATCAAGAGCATAAGGTGTGATTACAACTCCTAACATACCTGTTATATACCCCCTCGGCTTTTGCGGGTAAAAACCCCCCTACCCCCCTAAACTAGAAAGATCTTTAACACTCCTGAAAAACCCCCGTAAAACAGGAAAACCTCTAGTTATTTATTTGGCTTCCAAAATTCATCTCTATACACTATTTAAAGTTTT